TGTTTTCTCTATCAATTACAGCTTTATCCATAGAATAGTAGTATAGGCTCTACTTTCTTCCTATTTTGATTCTCGTGAAGTGTCTTTCCTTCCTACAGCTGATAGGGTAAAATCGTTGTTTTGACGATCCCTATGTAGAAAGCCCTTTTTTCTAGTATTTACTAGAAAATTTCCTCCTTTCTTTTTTTTCTTCTTTCTATAGTGGAGATAGTCGCACGTAATGACAGATCACGGCCATATTATTAAAAGCTTGCGGTAAGAAGGGGTTTCGTTCTAGCGCCCGGAAATAATATTCCAAAGCCTTTGTATGCTCTCCATTGCTTGTGTGTATAAGGCCTATGTTATATAGTACATAACTTCGATCATAGGGATCAATTTCTAGTCGCGTAGCTTCATAATAATTCTGCAAAGCTTCCGCATAATTTCCTTCGGATTGAGCCAACATCCGTTACGGTCGTTCATTCTATTCAAAAAATCTCCGTTCCAAAACCGTACATGAGGTTTTCATCTCATACGGCTTCTCCCTTCTGTACTCTCATAGGGCTTCTCCCTTCTGTACTTCTGTACATAGTACTAAGCGAAAAATCTATAGAATAAAAATAGAATTAGTCCCATCTCATTATGGACCGAAGGGGGCTGGTATTTTTCCAAGAAATCTCTAGCCAACCTTCCCCCAAGAGGTTTTTCTTAACACCAATGAATTCTATTAATGCTAGAGGAAAATGATAGCTCCAAGAATTTCTTTGTTCTCAACGCCTCCTATTTAGAGGAATTAGCCACTTCAACGACCTTTGATGGTTATAAGGGTATCCAAAGTACAAACCTGATGGTTGTTTGTAATCCTAACCATTCTTCCCAACCCTGATACCAATCAGGAAAGGCCTAATTTCTAACAAAGTTTTTCTCTTGTTGATTCCTATTTCGAGGTGTAGTGCTTTTCTCCCCTATGCTGCCTATTGGTACTAGTAGAGTCGGATTGGCCTGTAATACAGAACCTATCCTGTAGGTGTAACCTTTCGCTCAATACTCAAATCTACAATTGAAGCATCTGAGGCCGCATCAATCGAGGATACACGACAGAAGGAATTGCTAGTTCACCTCACCTTCCCCAAGCGTGGGTTTCCTTTACTAATTTTGTTCTCTCTATGCGAACCCCCTCTCTTTCTCGTAAGAATGAGATGTAGGTAGGGCTAAAAAAAAGAAAAAAAAAAGAGTCAAATCGCACCATCTCTATAATAAGTAAATGCCCTTTTTTCCCCGGAGGTTGTCGGAATTATTTGCAATAAAATATTGGCTACAATCGAGGAGGTCTTATCAATGAAATTTCCATTTATACGGGATCTAGGCATAATTCCCAACCCATTCTATATAGAATTCTTTTCATTCTATCACAAAATAACATAAAAACAAAACATTCGATTCTTATAAATCGATCCATATGCTCTAAATGGATAAGAGAGGTATGGATTTTCCGCTCAGCTCAAATTGTCTCCTTTTCCTTCTGTTTGGACAAGAAGAGATATGAAATATTTGACTAAGACTGGATTTCATTCCACTTTCCTATTTCTCAACAACAACTTCTCTCATCAGCTATTTCGCGTTTTCAAAGTCATTAATTGCCCCATACCCTTTTTTTTTATTTAGATTGTATGGCGTAACGTACCTTATGCAAATAGAATTCTAGGGTTCCTTTATTTTCTTATGGAATAAGAAGAATTCTCCCATTCTCTTTTTATTTTTGTTTTCCCCAAAGAAAAACTTTTCGAGGGAGTGGAATTCCTAGTAAAAAAAATACAGGATCCTTCCACTTAGATGAAAAGGAATTTTTCCCATAGAGCTATGGAATCCCCGAGCCGTTGTGGCTGTACCTGTACTGCAGGAATACGAAAACTCGCTATTCACTCAGTTTATTTTCCATAATAAGATTATGGAGGAGAGATGGCCGAGCGGTTCAAGGCGTAGCATTGGAACTGCTATGTAGACTTTTGTTTACCGAGGGTTCGAATCCCTCTCTTTCCGTTTCTCTTAATTCATCAATGTTAGCGATCACAATGTATCAAATTAAATAACAATTTATTCCAGCAATAATACCTTTATTTAATAGAAATTCTCTATAGCAAATTACTGTGGTATGTAAAATACACATCGAGGAAATAACAAAAAAGAAAAAAGGATCCTAGGGTTAATCTATTTCTGCTAGGTGAACGGGAAAATACGAAGTAAGAGCCTTAGGTCGATTTAGTTCGGGGAAAGGGGAAGGGGAAAAAAATTCTATGAACCTTTCCTTTTTTCGTTAAGTTCAAGTCTGGCGAGAGTAATATTCTACAACTAACAACTCATTTACTTTGAGACCGACCCACTTCCTATCTAGAATTTTTTTTACTAGTCCTTTATATTGCAATGTGTCAACCGTCAAATGCTTTGGCAATTTGCCCAGATCGGATGAAGCAATAGAATTTTGAACCAGACGTTTTGATCGTTGGTTATCCTTCGTAGTAATAATATCTCGGGGTTTGCAACGAAAACTTGGTATATCAACTATACGACCATTAACTAAAATATGTCTATGGTTAACTAATTGCCGGGCCCCAGGAATGGTTGAAGCCATACCCAATCGAAAAAGGATATTATCCAAACGCATTTCAAGTAATTGTAGTAAAACCTGACCCGTGGATCTTTTTGCTTTTCCAGCGATATGTACATATCTAAGTAATTGGCGTTCTGTCAGACCATAATGAAAACGCAATTTCTGTTTTTCTTGAAGACGAATACGATATTGCTCTTTTTTCCCAGAATGGAATTTCTTTTTCTGATTACTTCCCGATTTAGGCGTTTTTCTAGTGAGTCCTGGTAAAGCTCCCAGACGGCGTATTTTTTTTAAACGAGGCCCTCGATAACGGGACATGAAGACTCCTTTTTTATTTTATTGAAATTTCATTTTACACAATAAATTTCATTCTATTTACATTACAGAATACATCGAAATTCAAACTGAATTAAACTAAAGGATAAACAGAGTAAAATCTACTAAAAGTACCACAAAAAATGGAATTTCATCAACATCCGGATTTTTTGTATATATATTATTTATTTTTATGCTTTGTATCTAGCAAAATTGTAAGGTAGAACGACATAATAGACCCTGGATTTCCCATTTAATTCGGAGAAAAAGAGAAATTTCTTGTTCATGGAACATCGATAGAGAAAAAAGCCGACTATCGGATTTGAACCGATGACCCTCGCATTACAAATGCGATGCTCTAACCTCTGAGCTAAGTGGGCTTACATAACAAAAATAGTGTAACAAATAGAAATATATATAGGAAATCCGTAAAATGTCATATCTTAATTATTAATCTTAGCTATTAACTAGTTCGAAATTGGAAGTTCTACTTAGAATTAGAAAAAAAGAATTAGAAAAAAAGAATTAGAAAAAAAAGAATGAATATCAAGCGTTATAGTATGATTTTGAATACTCTAAAAAAGGCAGGGGCGAGGCGGAAGAGAGAAAAACTTTTGGATATATTCATTCCGATTGAATTGCAAATATATCAACGATAGAATCAATTCAATTCAGAATTGCAATAAGCGAGCGGGGTCTCTCAAATAGAGATGAGCTGCTAGACTACGTCGAATAATGAATTCAATGATTCAAAAAAAACTAAGAGATGGATGAAATTATACAAGGAATCCAGGTTTCAAAGAAAGGGAGGGGATATGGCGAAATCGGTAGACGCTACGGACTTGATTGTATTGAGCCTTGGTATGGAAACCTGCTAAGTGGTAACTTCCAAATTCAGAGAAACCCTGGAATAAAAAATGGGCAATCCTGAGCCAAATCCCTTTTTTGAAAAAACAAGTGGTTCTCAAACTAGAACCCAAAGGAAAAGGATAGGTGCAGAGACTCAATGGAAGCTGTTCTAACGAATCGAAGTAATTACGTTGTGTTGGTAGTGGAACTCCCTCGAAATTAGAGAAAAAAGGGCTTTCTACATCTAATACACACGTATAGATACTGACATAGCAAACGATTAATCACAGAACCCATATCATAATATAGGTTCTTTATTTTATTTTTTAGAATGAAATTAGGAATGATTATGAAATAGAAAATTCTGAATTTTTTTAGAATTATTGTGAATCCATTCCAATCGAATATTGAGTAATCAAATCCTTCAATTCATTGTTTTCGAGATCTTTTAAAAAGTAGATTAATCGAACGAGGATAAAGAGAGAGTCCCATTCTACATGTCAATACGGACAACAATGAAATTTCTAGTAAAAGGAAAATCCGTCGACTTTATAAGTCGTGAGGGTTCAAGTCCCTCTATCCCCAAACCCTCTTTTATTCCCTAACTTATTCCCTAACTATAGTAGTTATCCCTTTTTTCTTTTATCAATGGGTTTAAGATTCATTAGCTTTCTCATTCTACTCTTTCACAAAGGAGTGCGACGAGAACTCAATGAATCTTATGCTATTCATTAAATAGATGATTTCTTTTTTATTAGAGTAGCGGCAAGGAATCTCGATTATTAATTCGATTTTGAAGTATTATTAAGTAAGCCATCCACAATGCATAAAACTACCCCCCCCCCCATTTCCAAATTTGGAATGGAATACTTTATTGATTTTTTAGTCCCTTTAATTGACATAGATGCAAATACTCTACTAGGATGATGCACAAGAAAGGGTCAGGATAGCTCAGTTGGTAGAGCAGAGGACTGAAAATCCTCGTGTCACCAGTTCAAATCTGGTTCCTGGCACAGAAAAAAAGGATCTACCGAATAGATATTGATACAAATATCTTGAGATGGATTGGGGTACATATTCATTAATAATCTAGATAGTATAGAGTAAGTAGATAAATCTCTAAACACTTCTTTTTAGAAAAGGGTTAAAATCTCTGGTTCTTTTCTTTATGGTATAGAAAGAGGGGAGATTAGGTGCCCTTTTCTTCATTTTTGCATTTCTTATTAATTTTGTATGCCGCTATTCCGAAGAATTTTTTTTTATTCTTGCTTATCCTACTTTCCTAGTTGTTCTAAGTAATACGCGCGGTACAAAGTTCGTGGTAGGAACTTCTTTGAGTCATTGTATTTTTCTGTTCATACGAAGGAAACGAATATGTGATTTTCCAATTTGGAAAATCGAAATGAAGCCCTTTTTTTTTCAGTCTATCTGGACCTTTTTGTATAATATAATAGGAATTAATTAGAATCTAATAAGTATTTCGTTTCGTCTAGGAACAGAACGTAAAAATATTCCTTGACTTAAATCAAATTCGGAGTTGTGTTGTATAAGTGAACATGAATTTATTATCATTCAATGAGCATCTTGTATTTCATAGAAATTGGGGGTTATATAGTCCTTACGTAAGGGCCAGCCTATCCAACTTTCAGGCATTAAGATACGTTTAAGACGTGGATGATTATCATAAGAAATTCCCACCATATCATAAGATTCGCGTTCTTGAAAATCGGCACTTCTCCAAACCCAGAAGACAGACGGGATTCTAGGATTATCTTTTTGGGCAAAGACTTTTATGCATACTTCTTCTGGGTTATCTATACCATACTGGATTCTCGTAAGATGATACACGCTAGCTAAAGATCCACCGGGTGCTACGTCATAAGCACATTGGGAACGTAAATAATTGTAACCATATACATATAAAATGACAGCAATGGAATCCCAATCCCCCGCTTTTATTTGTAAAGTCTCTATTCCTCGGTGATCGAAGCCCAAAGATCTATGAACCACCTCATGTTTGACTAGCCAATTCGATAACCAACCCTGCTGCATTGTCTTGGTCTCTCCCCCTTTGTATAAATATTTCACATTTCAAATGCAAGTTTGAAAGATTGCACTGCTCTTTCTTTTTCTGCACAAAAGAACCCCTCCTAATTCACTAATTTGTAGGAAGAGACTGGACTTTTGGATTTGAAAAAAGTTTCAGAAGATATATCTAAAGTAGATGGTGATTGATAGAGCAATTCTTGTTCGTAAGTTCCTGTGTGAGTACTGCGCCGGACATAAAGCTTGTGACGGGTAGTAAAAGATCGATTTTTCTTTTGACTTTGACATAGAGTTCGATCCTCAACTATTTCTCGCGATATCTTCTTACGAAGTTTTGTTAGGGCGTCTATAACAGCCTCTGGTTTAGGCGGGCAACCCGGCAGGTAGACATCCACAGGAATTAACTTATCAACTCCTCGAACAGTACTATAGGAATCCGTACTGAACATTCCCCCGGTAATAGTACAGGCTCCCATAGCAATGACGTATTTCGGTTCAGGCATTTGCTCATATAATCGCACTAAAGATGGAGCCATTTTCATTGTTACCGTACCTGCTGTTAAAATGAGGTCCGCTTGCCTAGGGCTTGATCTTGGTACCAATCCATAACGATCAAAGTCGAATCGTGAGCCTATTAATGAAGCAAATTCAATGAAACAACAACTGGTACCATATAGAAGAGGCCATAAACTGGAGAGTCTTGACCAATTCGAAAGATCGTTTGGTGTAGTTGAAATAACGGAACTGGAACTTGTTTGGTCGAGTAACGGAAACTCAATCAAACTCATAATTGTCTCAATGGAATCTTTTCCTTCTTTTTTTTTTTTGTCTGAATATTCAGTTAAGACCATTCCAAGGCTCCTTTTCGCCATGCATAAACTAAACCAACAACTAGGATAAGCACAAAAATGAAAGCTTCGATAAAAACGGATACACCCAATACGTCGAAACTCATTGCCCAAGGGTAGAGAAAGACCGTTTCCACATCAAAAACAACAAAAACTAGCGCAAACATGTAATAGCGTATTCGGAATTGTAACCAAGCCCCCCCCATGGGTTCTATACCCGATTCATAACTAGAAAGCTTCTCTGGTCCTTCACTAACCGGGGCTAAAAGTCCTGAAATCCAAAATACCAAAATAGGAATAAGGCTTGCTATTATTAGAAATGTCCAAAAAATATCATATTCGTGAAGCAGAAACATAAATATACTCCCATTAATGTGGAATAGGCGGAACTGAATTAGTCAATTCAAGTTGACATGACATTGTCAATTTATCCAGAACTTCTCTCTTTTCCTCGGTGAAACAAGAATCCGTTTTGCTCAAACCAAAGGCAAAAGCGGCTTACTTTAGCCTTTGTTTCTTTTGTAACATGTCTCTCCTTAAGGATTCATCCAATGGAATCCCCACTCCCCCTTTTTTTCTTCTATTTAGATATGATATAGACCTAATTCTTATACAAAGAAAACTCTTTTGCTTCACTTTGTCTCGCTTTCTCTAAAATCTCTAGAAAAAAGAATTGCTCCACCCTTTATTTATGATAGTCAGAGACTATTAAATAAAAAAGAAAATACTTACTACTAATTAGATTAGAACCTAATTAAAATGGGATGACTAATGTATGCATCCTAATGAGGAGTAATACTAAAAAAAAAGAACTCTATTTCAGAATTATGAAACAGAATATCCAGTTTTATTATTTACTCTTTCTTTTTTTTTTTTTCTTTCGATTTTTTCTATTTTATTTAAAGTGGATCGATTTAGATAATGTATATTAGATAATGTATATATAGTAATATACTTCAAACAAAATAGGAATTCCCAAAATGGAGAAAATCGTTGCAGTCATTATAGGAAAGTATAGAGACTTAGAGCATATCCTATTTGAAGGAGGATGGAATTCAAATCAGTTAAGGGATCCTTCCTTCTATTGATTTGATCAAAATTCTTTTTTCTTTTCCTGTCTCTATGATTTTCGATGAATGAGCCTACGGTAATGCTTTTATCTCTATTCTATGCCGCAATCGACCGTCGAGTCTATAAATAAGTACTAATAAGGAAAAGAAAACTATACTAAAGGAAACATAAGATATCCATCCTAAAATGGAAAAAAAAGACGTATATATTAGGGCTATACGGATTCGAACCGTAGACCTTCTCGGTAAAACAGATCAAACGGATTATTATCGAAATGATTCGAACTGTTTCAAAGACCCAACATGCATTTTTATTTTTCTGCATTGGGCTCTTTCATCAACTGATGTAAAGATCAGTTAATCCGCCATAGTTTTTCTTTAGGGAAAGATAATAAGATGGCTCCCTGTGCTCTGATTGATTATTTATCTTATGATCTATCTAGGAGCAATACCAAAGTGTTTCAAAGGAGGATTACCTTGACTTAGGTCTGCCTCCGGCCTAAATTAACCTAAGTGAAATGGAGTCTCTATCGTTCCGCTGCAAGAGTTTACTATGAGACTTCATACACCTTAAAGTTCATAGAACGAAAAGAAGTTTTTTGGAGGCCCTTACCCCCATTATGCCTAGCATTGAGTGGGCTGGATATTTACCTTATCAACTAGCAAATCAATAGGGGTTCTATTTGATTAAGCACCTGAATTGGCACCTGAATCGGACTGAACCGACTGTTTGTCAGGCTACTGTTCTCCTATTCTTTCGAATCCATGAAGTAAGACATTGATTTTGCAATAAATAAGTTCAATTATGTTCATTGCATAATAAGTTCCCTTGAAAAGCATTGGCGCACGTGTAAGCGAGTTGCTCTACCGAACTGAGCTATAGCCCTTGTCAGAGATATCTTAACATATAGATAATTTCTTGTCAAGATGAATATTCTGTAATGCCAGAGGATATTCCTTTGATCCGTTTACTATATAACATAAACATACCAATAAATAACATAAACATACCAATAACGGAGCGGTATTGCTTATAAAAAGGATTCGATCTATAATCGATCGAAGTAATGGGGCTTCTTTTGTGGTGATAAATTGCCTACTTAACTCAGTGGTTAGAGTATTGCTTTCATACGGCGGGAGTCATTGGTTCAAATCCAATAGTAGGTAGGTAGGTAGAAAAATTACTAGATAGCATTGGACTTACTTCACTTCGCTATCTAATAACTTTTTCTACCCTTCTTTCCTTTTTCTTTGTATCAACGAAAACTTAGGATTGTCTTCAATTGGATGGGGGAATCCAATTGACAGCCTCGACTCGTATCCTAGCTCGTCTGAGAGCTAGCTTTGCTTCAACCAATTCTTTCGTACCCTCAGCTCCACTCAAGTTAGCTTCGGCTATTTCAAGTGCCTGTTGAGCTTCTTCTGGATCAATGTCACTACCCAGTTCTGCATCATTTCCTAAAATGATGATCTCATTATTAACTATTCTCGCAAAACCACTCCACAGAACCGCCGTTAACCATTGGTCGTCGAGGAGGCGTATTCTCAAAGGACCCATATCTACAGCTGTGTTAATGGGGGCGTGGTTTGGTAATACACCAATTTGGCCACTATTAGTAGATAAAATGATTTCTTTCACTTCACAATCCCAAATAATTCGTTTAGGAGTCAGTACATAAAGATTTAATTTCATTTCTTCAATTTGCTCTCCTCTTCTAAGTTTATAGCTTTCGTGCTAGCTTCATCGATGTTCCCCACCAAATAAAAAGCCTGTTCGGGTAGGCTGTCTAATTCTCCGGAAAGGATTAGTTGAAATCCCCTAATTGTTTCTGCAAGACCAACATACTTTCCTGGGGAACCGGTAAAAACTTCTGCCACAAAGAACGGTTGTGATAAGAACCGCTCGATTTTTCGTGCTCTTGCTACAGTTAAACGATCCTCCTCCGATAATTCGTCCAACCCAAGAATTGCGATAATGTCCTGAAGTTCTTTGTAACGTTGTAAAGTTTCCTTAACTCTTTGCGCAGTTTCATAATGTTCGTTGCCAACGATCCGAGGCTGTAACATAGTTGAGGTTGAATCTAAAGGATCTACTGCGGGATAAATACCCTTGGAAGCCAATCCTCTGGAAAGTACGGTAGTAGCGTCCAAATGTGCAAATGTTGTGGCAGGAGCAGGGTCGGTCAAATCGTCCGCAGGTACATAAACTGCTTGGATCGAAGTTATAGATCCCTTTTTGGTAGAAGTAATTCTTTCTTGCAAAGAACCCATTTCTGTACTAAGGGTAGGTTGATAACCCACTGCAGAGGGCATTCTCCCTAATAAGGCGGATACTTCCGATCCTGCTTGAACAAAACGAAAGATATTATCGATGAATAAAAGCACGTCTTGCTTATTAACATCTCGGAAATATTCTGCCATAGTTAGAGCAGTTAAACCAACTCTCATACGAGCTCCCGGCGGTTCATTCATTTGGCCATAGACTAGAGCTACCTTTGATTCCTCAATATTTTTTTCATTAATTACTCCAGATTCCTTCATTTCCATATAAAGGTCATTTCCTTCACGAGTCCGTTCCCCTACTCCGCCAAATACGGATACACCTCCATGAGCTTTAGCAATGTTATTGATTAATTCCATGATGAGTACTGTTTTACCTACTCCTGCCCCCCCAAATAGTCCGATTTTTCCTCCACGTCGATAAGGAGCTAAAAGATCGACCACCTTAATACCTGTTTCAAAGATAGATAATTTCGTATCTAACTCGATAAAGGCAGGCGCAGATCTATGAATAGGGAATGTTGCACTAGTATCTACAGGACCCAAATTGTCAATAGGCTCCCCAAGAACGTTAAAAATTCGTCCGAGAGTAGCTCCACCGACTGGAACACTGAGAGGAGCTCCCGTGTCAATTACTTCCATTCCTCTCATCAACCCGTCTGTAGCACTCATAGCTACAGCTCTAACTCGATTATTTCCTAATAATTGTTGTACCTCACAAGTCACATTAATTTGCTTATCGGCAGTGTCTCGACTCTTGACTATCAAAGCGTTATAAATATAAGGCAACTTGCCCGGGGGAAAAGTGATATCCAGCACGGGTCCAATAATTTGATCAATACGCCCTGCGCTTTTTTCTTCAATTGTGGAAACCCCGGGACGCGAAGTAGTAGGATTGGTTCTCATAATTATCACATAATAAAAAAAGGAATTTGTCGAAATTTTTCTTTTTTTTTTCTTGTTGAATAATGCCAAATCAAATAAAAAAAAAATATCCAAAAATCCAAAACTCAAAAGGAAATGAATTAGTTAATTCAATAAAAAAGAAAAGGGGACTCGCACTTGATTTCGTTGCCCAAGCGAATCCCATTCAATCGTTTACTTATGGAATGAGTCCGTTGGAAAGTTCAATCAATCTTTTTTTCATATAAATTTTGCCTTTAGGATCTGTGCCTACTCTACCTTCCTATCTAGGACTTCGATATACAAAATATATACTACTGTGAAGCATAGATTGCTGTCAACAGAGAATTTTCTTAGTATTTAGGTATTTAGATTCAAAATATCAAAGGGGCCTATTAACAACTTTTCAAATTGTAAAATAAGGATTAGGGATTGGTTTGGGTTGCGCTATATCTATCAAAGAGTATACAATAATGATGGATTTGGTGAATCAAATCCATGGTTTAATAACGAACCGTGTTAACTTACCATAACAACAATCGAATTCCTATAGGATAGAACGTACACAGGGTGTACGCATTATATATGAATGAAACATATTCATTAACTGAAGCATACTCCTTTTTTTATTTAATGAGTTGATATTAATTGAATATCTTTTTTTTTAGATTTTTGTAAAGGTTTCATTTACGCCTAATCCATATCGAGTAGACCCTGTCGTTGTGAGAATTCTTAATTCATGAGTTGTAGGGAGGGACTTATGTCACCACAAACAGAAACTAAAGCAAGTGTTGGATTTAAAGCCGGTGTTAAGGATTATAAATTGACTTACTACACCCCGGAGTACGAAACCAAGGATACTGATATCTTGGCAGCATTCCGAGTAACTCCTCAGCCCGGGGTTCCGCCTGAAGAAGCAGGGGCTGCAGTAGCTGCGGAATCTTCTACTGGTACATGGACAACTGTTTGGACTGATGGACTTACCAGTCTTGATCGTTACAAAGGACGATGCTATCACATCGAGCCCGTTCCTGGGGACGCAGAGCAATATATCTGTTATGTAGCTTATCCATTAGACCTATTTGAAGAGGGTTCTGTTACTAACATGTTTACTTCCATTGTGGGTAACGTATTTGGTTTCAAAGCCCTACGCGCTCTACGTTTGGAGGATCTACGAATTCCCACTACTTATTCAAAAACTTTCCAAGGTCCGCCTCACGGTATCCAAGTTGAAAGGGATAAGTTGAACAAGTATGGTCGTCCTTTTTTGGGATGTACTATTAAACCAAAATTGGGATTATCCGCAAAAAATTATGGTAGAGCGTGTTATGAGTGTCTACGCGGTGGACTTGATTTTACCAAAGATGATGAAAACGTAAACTCACAACCATTTATGCGCTGGAGAGACCGTTTTGTCTTTTGTGCTGAAGCAATTTATAAAGCACAAGCCGAAACCGGTGAAATCAAGGGGCATTACTTGAATGCGACTGCAGGTACCTGCGAAGAAATGATTAAGAGAGCTGTATTTGCAAGGGAATTAGGGGCTCCTATTGTAATGCATGACTACTTAACTGGAGGATTCACCGCAAATACCAGTTTGGCTCATTATTGCCGCGACAACGGCCTACTTCTTCACATTCACCGAGCAATGCATGCAGTTATTGATAGACAGAAAAATCATGGTATGCATTTCCGTGTATTAGCTAAAGCATTGCGTATGTCGGGGGGAGATCATATCCACGCCGGTACAGTAGTAGGTAAGTTAGAAGGGGAACGCGAAATAACTTTAGGCTTTGTTGATTTATTGCGCGATGATTTTATTGAAAAAGATCGTTCTCGCGGTATCTTTTTCACTCAGGACTGGGTATCCATGCCAGGTGTTATACCGGTGGCTTCCGGGGGTATTCATGTTTGGCATATGCCAGCTCTGACCGAAATCTTTGGAGACGATTCTGTATTACAATTTGGTGGAGGAACTTTAGGACATCCTTGGGGAAATGCACCTGGTGCAGCAGCTAATCGTGTGGCTTTAGAAGCCTGTGTACAAGCTCGTAACGAAGGGCGCGATCTTGCTCGTGAAGGTAATGAAATTATCAAAGCAGCTTGCAAATGGAGTCCTGAACTAGCCGCAGCTTGTGAAGTATGGAAGGCGATCAAATTTGAGTTCGCGCCGGTGGATACCATAGATTAAGTAGATAAAACTAGATATAAAGAAGTTCTAAATAAAAAAAAAGGAAGCAAAATAGAAAGAGAAAAAAAAGTTACGAAATGCAGTAATTCTTCTTTATTCTTCTAATTGATTGCAATTAAATTCGGCTCAATCTTTTTTTTTCTAAAAAAAGATTGAGCCGAATTTAAATAGATCTTGATACGATCATGAGACTTGACAAATCGAGATTCTTCTATTCTATATATCTAGAATATACAAAGGTATAATACAATAAACAAATAGAAATAAAAATATAGTATTATCATACGATAATGGAATCAAATACGCAGTATTTACAGAAAAGAGTCTTCGTTTATTGGGAAAGAATCAATATACTTTTAATGTCGAATCGGGATTCACTAAGACGAAATAAAGAATTGGGTCGAACTCTTCTTTGGTGTTAAGGTAGTAGCTGTGAATAGCCATCGACTACCCGGAAAGGGTAGAAGAATGGGACCTATTCTGGGACATACAATGCATTACAGACGTATGATCATTACCCTTCAACTGGGTATTCCATTCCACTTCTACTTTTTAAATTAAAGTGAAATTAAAAGGTATTCTGAAAGAGGTATTTCTTTTATTTTCACAATAGCTTTCTTTTGAATCCAATTTCAAGTTCGATTAGAAGGATAGAAAGGCGATGAGAATGGAAAAAGAAAAATCAAATATTTTTAATTAGTTCCCCTTTTTTGCAATTTTCTTATTATCTATTCCATTCATTTTTTTTATAGATATAGAATACTAAAAAAAAATAGTATTCTATACAAAATCTTTATTTTGTAAACTAAAAAAACAATAGTCAATATTCCTTATAATAGATATACTTAATTATATCATAAGAATCTTAAGATATATTTCGAATAGATAGAAATAGTAAATTTGAATTGAGACACATATTCTATGACAGATTTTAACTTACCCTCTATTTTCGTGCCTTTAGTAGGCTTAGTATTTCCAGCAATTGCAATGGCTTCCTTATTTCTTTATGTGCAGAAAAATAAGATTGTCTAGAAACGACGGGGTCAAATTTTCTTAATGTATTTCCAGGATCATAATACAGATATTTTTTTGTGTAAGTAATATAATATGATAGGGGTATGTAGCTCTTTCTACACACAAATGAAAAACGTCTATGGATGCAGATATAGGCTACGAGCATAAATGCGTGCATATGCGTAGCCGAGTATAGCGAGTTTTTTTTAAGTGGATCCACGAATTCTTTTTGAATAGAAAGTCAATGTATCTAACCAATTTTTTCACAGGAGTACTAGCTACTGAAGGCTATTTCAGAATCAAAAAAAGTAAAGTCAAAATCATTTAGCTTATTCTCTCAATTTCAATTGACCGCTACTGGATTTAGTATATCTAATATGAATTGGCGATCAGAACACATATGGATAGAACTTCTAAAAGGTTCTCGAAAAAGAGGTAATTTTTTCTGGGCCTGTATTCTTTTTCTAGGTTCATTAGGATTCTTAGCGGTTGGGGCTTCCAGTTATCTTGGTAAGAATATGATATCCGTACTTCCATCTCAACAAATTCTTTTTTTTCCGCAGGGGGTCGTGATGTCTTTCTACGGAATCGCGGGCCTATTCATTAGCTCCTATTTGTGGTGCACTATTTTGTGGAATGTAGGCAGTGGTTATGACCGATTCGATAGAAAAGAGGGAATCGTGTGCATTTTTCGTTGGGGATTCCCTGGAGTAAAACGTCGCATCTTCCTTCGATTCCTTGTGCGGGATATCCAATCAATTAGAATTCAGGTTAAAGAGGGTCTTTATCCTCGTCGTATCCTTTATATGGAAATCCGGGGCCAGGGGGTCATTCCCTTGACTCGTACTGATGAGAAGTTTTTTACTCCACGAGAAATTGAACAAAAAGCTGCCGAATTGGCCTATTTCTTGCGCGTACCAATTGAAGTATTTTGAGTACCAATTGCAATTTTTTGCAATTGTAGGGGGATTTTCGAGTATTTATCTAAAGGAAGGAACAAACGAGGATAAGAGAAAATTGCTTCTAATTTGTTTTGTCCAAGTGAGATATATGGCATAATATTCTTCCATTTTTATATGAAAGGCCTTTTTTTATTTCTCTATTCCACTCCATTTAGATCTAAGAAAGAACCCAATACAATGAAATTCCACTAGTATACAAAAAGAGAAATAGATACAAACACAAGGTCTCAAACCTTGTTATAGAATTTTTGCTTCAAAGAAATATCATATATATTCAGCGAATGAAATAGAGTCGGCGAATGAAGCGGATTCATTAACAACTCAATTTACAGATCAAAAATGAAAAAAAAGAAAGCATTGCCTTCTTTCCTATATATTGTATTTATCGTACTTTTGCCCTGGGGAGTCTCTTTCTCTTTTAACAAATGCCTGGAACTTTTGATTAAGAATTGGTGGAATACCAGGCAATCCGAAACTTTCTTAACTGATATTCAAGAGAAAAGGATTCTAGAAGGATTCATAGAATTAGAAGAACTTTTTCTCTTGGACGAAATGATAAAAGAGAAACCGAAGACACATGTACAAAAACCTCCTATAGGAATACACAAGGAAATAATACAATTGGCCAAAATAGATAATGAGGATCATCTCCATATCATTTTGAATTTCTTAACAAATATAATTTGTTTGGCTATTCTAAGTGGTTCTTTTTTTCTGGGTAAAGAAGAACTTGTCATTTTGAATTCTTGGGTTCAGGAATTTTTCTATAACTTAAATGACTCAATAAAAGCTTTTTTTATTCTTTTAGTTACTGATTTTTTTGTTGGATTTCACTCCACCCGCGGTTGGGAACTACTAATTCGTTGGGTCTACAACAATCTTGGATGGGCTCCTAACGAGCTAATTTTCACTATTTTTGTTTGTAGTTTTCCTGTGATTCTAGACACGTGTTTGAAATTTTGGGTCTTTTTTTGTTTAAACCGTCTATCTCCTTCACTTGTAGTCATTTATCATTCAATTAGTGAAGCATAAACTCACTCATTTGATTTCCTAATATTTTTTCTAATATTAATCCAATTAGCATATTTCTTCCTTTAGAAAGAAAGCCTTTTCCTTTTTAGCAAAATTCTTTCTATTTCTACCTGCTCAAGGTATTCATCATTCCAGTACAACTGTTGCAGTAGAATGACAACAGACTCGTGTATAGGGAACTAGATTAGCTTAGCTACCTATCTAATTTATTGTAGAAATTCCGGGATCCGCGATTGGACATGGAAAATAGAAATACTTTTTCTTGGTTAAAGGAACAGATGATTCGATCGATTTCTGTATCGATCATGATATACGTAATAACTCGCACATCTATTTCAAATGCATATCCCATTTTTGCGCAGCAGGGTTATGAAAACCCGCGGGAAGCAACTGGACGAATTGTATGTGCCAATTGTCATTTAGCTAGTAAGCCTGTAGATATTGAAGTTCCCCAAGCAGTGCTTCCTGATACTGTATTTGAAGCAGTTCTTCGAATCCCTTATGATATGCAGCTGAAACAAGTTCTTGCTAATGGTAAAAAGGGAGGGTTGAATGTGGGTGCTGTTCTTATTTTGCCCGAGGGATTCGAATTAGCGCCGCCCGATCGTATTTCTCCTGAGTTGAAAGAAAAGATAGGAAATCTCTCTTTTCAGAGTTATCGTCCCAATAAAAAAAATATTCTTGTGATAGGCCCTGTTCCCGGTAAGAAATATAGTGAAATTGTCTTTCCCATTCTTTCCCCCGATCCCGCTACGAAAAAAGAAGTTCATTTCTTAAAATATCCCATATATGTAGGGGGAAACCGAGGAAGGGGGCAGATCTATCCTGATGGTAGCAAGAGTAACAATACGGTCTATAATGCTACGTCAACAGGTATAGTAAAAAAAATACTACGTAAAGAAAAGGGCGGATATGAAATATCCATAGTCGATGCGTCGGATGGACGCCAAGTGATTGATATTATACCTCCCGGGCCAGAACTTCTAGTTTCAGAGGGGGAATCGATCAAGCTTGATCAACCATTAACAAGCAATCCTAATGTAGGAGGGTTTGGTCAGGGGGATGCAGAAATAGTGCTTCAGGATCCATTGCGCGTCCAAGGCCTTTTGTTCTTCTTCGCATCTGTTATTTTGGCACAAGTTTTTTTGGTTCTCAAAAAGAAACAGTTTGAAAAGGTTCAATTGTACGAAATGAATTTCTAGATCCTGGGATTTCTTACCATCAAGTTAGAAAAAAGCCTCGATTTCTGGAATTCCTTATTTCTATCTCATGCAAAAGAAGAGAATCCAAGGCAGAGGCGAGAACAATAAAAGGAACAAGTCCTTTTAGGAGGAATTGAGGGTCTTCTTAATCCTCTATTGGGCACAAGAAAAAGGCTTTTTTGCCTTTTTCTTGTGTCGATT